AAAGGTAACTATCTCAGTTTCATATAATATATATAATTTTTATAGAATCTTTGAAAAATACTTTTTCTCATAACATAAGAAAAAGAACTTACTATCTTTGGGATCTGATACTACACCGCTGCTCAATACCTTATACCTTAGCGGATCGACTCTATTACATAAGTTGATTTCTAACTTTTATCCCATATTAATCATGACATAAGTATAAGTAAGCAGTTCTTAACTGTATCAGATTAGCTCGCTAATTGATCTTTACGGTGCTTTCTCTATCAATTCGATCATTTATCCATAGAATAGAGTATATAGGCTATATTTTTTTGTGAGATTTCTTTCCTTGCTACAGCTGATAAAAATCGTTTTTTTGAACAATATATATGTAGAAAGCCTATTTTGTTTTATTTTTTATTCTAGTATTTCCTAGCTAATTTTCTCTTTTTTCTTTTTTTATATTCTTCTATAATAGAGATAGTCGCACGTAATGACAGATCACGGCCATATTATTAAAAGCTTGCGGTAAAAATGGATTTCTTTCTAATGCCCGGAAATAATATTTTAAAGCCTTTGTATGTTCTCCATTGCTTGTGTGTATAAGACCTATGTTATAGAGTATGTAACTTCGATCATAGGGATCAATTTCTAGTCGCGTAGCTTCATAATAATTCTGTAAAGCTTCAGCATAATCTCCTTCGGATTGAGCCAACATCCGTTACGGTCGTTTATTCTTAGTCTGCTCAAAGAATCTCCGTTTCAAAACCGTACGTGAGATTTTCATCTCATACGGCTTCTCCTTTCTGTACATAGTGTTAATAAATATTAAATAAAGTAATACATGGAATCCAAATTTAACTATTTACATTATGAACTGGCAGGGACTAGTATTTTTACACGAAATCTCTAGTCATCCTTTCAGTAAGAGGTTTTTTCTTTTATTAATACCAATTGCATTCATTGTATATACTATATATAATAAAAAATGCAAAAAAAAAAATAGTATAAGAAAAATATAACTCCAATAATTTCTTTGTCCTCAACGCTTTCTATTTGTCTATTTCCAGGAATTAGTCACTTCAACGATCTTTGATGGTTATATGGGTATCCAAAATACGAACGAGATGGATGCTTGTTGTCCTAACCATTTCAAATTTATATTAGTCCCGATACTCATATAAGTATAAGGAAAAGGATAATTTATAACAAATTATAACAAAGTTTTTGTTTTGTTGATTCCTAGGCGTAGTGCTTTTTCCCCTATGACACTTATGGGAATACTATTGAGTAAGATTGCACTGTGGAACCCATAGGTATAACCCGTCGCTCAATACTAAAATCAATAACTAAAGTATCTCAGGATGCATCAATCGAGGATACACGACAGAAGGAATTGTTTTATTTCAAAACTTCACCTTCAACAAGCGTGGGTTTATTTTGATAATTTTTCTTTATATCTCGATTTCTCGTTGAACAGAAAAAAACCATGATCAAATCACACCATCTCTATAATAGGTAAATGCCCTTTTTTCCCCTGAAGTTGTCGGAATTATTCGTAATAAGATATTGGCTAAAATTGAAAAAGTCTTATCAATAAAATTTCCATTTTTACGAGATCTAGGCATAATCAACAATCCATTCCATAATTCTTCTCATTATTCATTATCCTTCAGGAAAATGATCTAACAAACAAAAAAGATTTTACAGTACGGAATAACATAAAAACAAACAAATTAAAAAAATTTGGATTCTTACCGAAATTCGACCTTTTGCCTTTTTAGAAAAGGTGGATATAAAAATATAATAGTTGAATCAGATCAAATTGTATTGCATTTCAATTATCAAATCAAATATTAATTATATAGTTAATATACAAATGAAAAGAACTATTACAATTTCTAAGTTGAATAATCAAGTACTTTTTTGACTTTAGATTCTGATAAGCGATTCGGATAACTCAATAAGTTTTGATTTTCTTATGACGCAAAGAAAAAAAAAAGACTAGAATAATCATTCTATGATTAAAATAGAATAGAGTATTCCTTTGTATTGCATAAGACATATGTATACACCATACAAGAGGAAAAATCTGAGGACGATGGATAGAATAATTCATGTATTTGGAATAGATTTATGCACTAGTTATAGCTGATAAGAGAAGTTGATGTTGAAAAATAGGAAATTTGAAAAGATTGATTCCTATCGAATCATCGATAAATCGTATCTGTAAACCCTCCTATTCACTCGTTTTCTGTTCAATCTATATATAGGAGAGATGGCCGAGTGGTTTAAGGTCTAGCATTGGAACTGCTATGTAAACTTTTGTTTACCGAGGGTTCGAATCCCTCTCTTTCCGTTTCTTTTAAATCAGCTTTAATTCAATAACGTTTTTAAATTCTAAATAGAAATGTGTCAAATTAAATAACAATTTATTCTAGTTAAAAAAACAAAACAATAAAAGTGAAACCTTTATTTCATCTTTATTTGAATTTGATAGGGATTCTCAGTCATAATTACTATGATCTTTAAAATACAAAGATATTTAAAAAGATATTAAAAAAAAAAAAGAAATCAAAATCTTATTACGTATATCTTTGAAATACGTAACATAAATATTCAATGTATCTATTTAGATCTATTTATATGATTCTTACTTCTTCGACCAAAAAGTAGCAAACCTTTCATTCTTAGTTTCATTAGTTTCAAGTTTGACGGGAATAATATTCTACAACTAACAACTCATTGATTTTTAAGCCGATCCATTTATTATCTATTATTTGATTTACTAATCCTTTATACTGGGATGGATCAATAGTCAAATGGTTTGGCAATTCCTCATGTGGGGATGATTCAATAGAATTTTGAATGAGGGCTTTCGATTTTTGTTTATCCCTCGTAGTAATAATATCTCTGGGTTTACAACGATAACTTGGTATATCTACTATGCCACCATTAACTAAAATATGTCTATGGTTAATTAATTGTCTGGCTCCAGGAATAGTCGAAGCCATACCCAATCGAAAAAGGATGTTATCCAAACGCATCTCAAGTAATTGTAGTAAAACCTGACCTGTTGATCCCTTAGCTTTTCCAGCAATATGCACATATCTAAGTAATTGTTGTTCTGTCAGACCATAATGAAAACGCAATTTTTGTTTTTCTTCTAAACGAATACGATATTGTGATCTTTTCCCAGAACGGAATTGGGTTTTAAGATCATTTCCCGATTTAGGTCTTTTATTAATTTTATTAGTTAGTCCTGGTAAAGCTCCTAAACGGCGTATTTTTTTAAAACGAGGTCCTCGGTAACGAGACATAAAATAAAAACTCCTTTTGTCTTTTTTTTTTATTGAATTTGAATGAAGAATGAATTAAAGGATAAACTAAAGTTAAATCCACTGATAAATGTACTGAAGTACTCAAAGAATAAATTGTATCAATATATGCATTTTTGTATATCTATATACAAGAGAAGAGACAGTAAATTAAAAACTGTTTTATGATTTGTTTGTTATACATAAATAAAAAAAAAATTAATTGGACTAATTAGATTTTTTTTAGCAAGTTTCTATGTCATAGATAATAGAATAGACATCTCGAGAAAAAGAGATGATAGATTGTCAATCATGGAAAAAAGCCAGCTATCGGAGTCGAACCGATGACCATCGCATTACAAATGCGATGCTCTAACCTCTGAGCTAAGCGGGCTAGCATATACATAAAAAAAAATACATAGTGTGTATAAGAATTCAGTAAACTTAACTATTCCATTAATTTGATAATATGAAATTTATTAATTCATATTTAATGAATATATCATGATAATATCAAATCCATTTCAAATTGAAATAAAAAAAAAACCTAATTATTTCTTAGATCAGTTATACCAAATAATCGGAATTAGTAATTATTATAATTACTATATATTAATATACCGGATATATCAGATCGAATCGATCCTAAAAAAAAGGATAAAGATAGAATTAAATAAAATACCAAGTTATTGATTAGGACAAGAATGAATATCGATCGTTTGATTATTTCACACTCTTCTGTAAAAATGAAAGAAACAAAAACCATATATAGAGATATCTCATATATCTATTCATATTGAATTACATAATACATCAATGATAGAATCATTTCTGATTGAACAAATATAGTTTATCAAATTCAAATAAAATAAAGAGAAAATCCTAAAAGATAACGAAAAAAGAAAATAGAAACTTTTTGTTTTTTGTATAGATTAAATTAGATAATTTAATCTAATTTAACGGTTTCAAATGCAAAAGTCAGTTGGAATTACAACTCGATTCTAATCTAAAATTTCAAAGGGGGATATGGCGAAATCGGTAGACGCTACGGACTTGATTGGATTGAGCCTTGGTATGGAAACCTGCTAAGTGGTAACTTCCAAATTCAGAGAACCCCTGGAATTAAAAATGGGCAATCCTGAGCCAAATCTTTATTTGATTTGAGATATAGAAAATTAGAATCAAAATCAAAAAAGTATAGGTGCAGAGACTCAATGGAAGTTGTTCTAACAAATCAAATGAAATGAAATTGACTATGTTACGTTGGAAGAATGAATCTATCGGTCGAAATTTAATTACGCTTATGGAAAGGAAAAACATATAAAACCATATTAACATATAAAAATATATTATATAAATATAATCATATTTAGAATTATTGTATTGTGAATCTATTCCAATAGAAATTGAAGGAAGACTTGAATATACAACTATCAAATCATTCATTACAGATTACAGAATCTAATAGATCGTTTTGAAAAACCGATTAAGATTAATCGGATTAGAATAAAGAGAGAGTCCCATTCTACATGTCAATATCGACAACAATGAAATTTCTAGTAAGAGGAAAATCCGTCGACTTTAGAAATCGTGAGGGTTCAAGTCCCTCTATCCCCAACCCCAATAAAAAAAAACAAAGGATAAGATAAATATTTTTTTTTTATTTTTTAAAAGTAAAATAGCTTTATTAGCTATTGA